GGGAAACGAAGTCATAGGCACGTAGGTTCAGAGCCAGACCGACTACACCAATAGCACTCATCCATAAACCGGTGACGGGTACAAATAGCATAAAGAAATGTAACCAACGTTTATTGGAAAAAGCAACACCAAAGATTTGGGACCAAAAGCGGTTAGCAGTGACCATTGAATAAGTTTCTTCAGCCTGAGTTGGGTTAAAAGCGCGGAATGTGTTTGCACCGTCACCATCTTCGAATAGAGTGTTTTCTACGGTAGCACCATGAATAGCGCATAGCAAAGCCGCGCCTAATACTCCGGCAACTCCCATCATATGAAATGGGTTCAGCGTCCAATTATGAAATCCTTGGAAGAAGAGGATGAATCGAAATATCGCTGCTACGCCAAAACTCGGCGCAAAGAACCAACCAGATTGCCCCAGTGGATAAATAAGGAATACGGAAACAAAAACTGCGATTGGAGCAGAGAATGCAATTGCATTATAAGGCCGCAATTGAACAGACCGAGCAAGTTCAAATTGACGTAACATGAAACCTATTAGTCCAAAAGAACCATGGAGAGCGACAAAAGTCCACAGACCGCCTAATTGACACCAACGAGTAAAATCCCCTTGTGCTTCTGGACCCCATAGTAGCAACAAAGAATGTGCTAAACTATTGGCAGGCGTGGAAACTGCCGCGGTTAAGAAATTGCAACCTTCCAAATAGGAACTGGCCAATCCATGAGTATACCAAGAAGTTACAAAAGTTGTCCCTGTAAACCAACCCCCTAAAGCGAAATAAGCACAAGGAAAGAGCAATAGGCCGGACCATCCTACAAAAACGAAACGGTCCCTTCGTAACCAGTCATCCATAATATCAAATAGATCATTTTCTTCTTTAGTAACTCTACCAAGGGCTATAGTCATAGTGATCCTCCTATTCAATTACTTCAACCATTTCCGAGCACCTCATATCACTTCCAAGGCATACGATAGATTATCTGTGGACGATTTATTTCTCGTTCAATGCCCTTTTCCAATGGTCTCGAAGATACAATTTTATCTATGGGGTCACAACTGAGGTAAATTCATGGATTTATCATGAATTTGATTCAATTAGTTCTTATACTATAGAAATAAACATTTGAATTCAGCATTACTCCATGACTCCTATTTCAAAGTCTATCTTTTAAGGGAAAAATGAAAATAAAAGCAACCCCCCTTTTCCCATTCGTTCTCTATTGCATTAGTGGAAGAACAAAAATAGGATTAGGATTCTGAAAAAAAAAGAAAGATATTGAAAAATAGATTTTCGAAATAAAATTTTATGTGTAGCGGAAAGGAATTGCGATTTATTCTTATTCCTATAGAACATCCAGTAACAAGAAAAGAATATGAAATCGTAAATAGCGAAAAATTCTTGCCTTGCGTGGTCTAAGTCTAAGGAAATACAAAAAATCCGCTTATACAATTTCATCTACATCGAATTTATATATCAGAATAGCGGATAGAGACATCATTCAAGGAGTCAGATCTACTTACTTTATCTTTCTTTCCCATTTTATGTGGGTTTGATAAGAACACTTTTTGCTTTGTTGATAAATAATCGAAAAAAGAGTTTTTGATTTTTTATATAACCCCCTTTTTTTATTATAACAAGCCCTATATAGAAATGAACCTATTTATAGAAATGCCCCCTGAAGATAAAATCTATCTAATTGTCTCTCAACCAATATCGAATTTTAGAAAGAAAAAGCAAGAGCTTTCTATTTTTTTTTTTATTAACATTAATAAAAAAGAATAGAACAAAAATGGAATTGGCAATATAATTTTTATGGACTTTTGAAAGAAAAAGGAAGGATTTTTTGCAATCGTTATTTTCTGCCTCTGTCATATCACAGAAAACTTTCGATTTGGAACGGGGAGAGATGGCTGAGTGGACTAAAGCGGCGGATTGCTAATCCGTTGTACAATTTTTTTGTACCGAGGGTTCGAATCCCTCTCTTTCCGCCCCCTCGGATCATTTGGGACTTTCGAATTGGAAGGAATTCTGACCCTCGGATTTTCTCATAGATAAATGTACGAAACAAATCCAATTTGTAAGAAAAAATTTCGAAAAATTTTGGATTTTTACTCCTCACGCCCAGGATTACGTCCTGGGTCATTAGATAAGAATCCAAAGATAAAGAGGGAAACAAAGAATATCACTATTGTGTAAACAAAAAGTTTGAGAGTAAGCATTACATAATCTCCAAGATTTTCTTTTTAAGGAATAGATTACCCGTTTTTCCTTACCACACAGATCCACTAGGATGGGTTTTTTTTATTTTGACACCTAAAAAAGAAAAAATCAATTCTGGAAAAAAATTGCAAGAATTCCTTTCTAATAAGGACTTTTATTCTCTCGTTACCAAAAAATAAAATACTGGTCATATCAATATCAATAACAAAGGTATTGTGGGTACCTAAAGGTACCCCCTCAACGTAGGGGCAGGGCGTGGAAAAGCAGATCAAAATTCATTGCTGCAGCTATTCATTCAATATAAAATAAAAGAATTTGAATTTGAGAATCAAAGGTTCATAATATAAGACTTATCGGCTCTTATCCATTTTTATAATTTTTTTGGAATGAATACATCATTCAATTTGGCAGACCAGACAGAGTAGTAAAGATTTCATCGAAAACTTACAGCAGCTTGCCAAACAAAGGCTAATAGAAAAAAGAGTAGAGGTATGACAGGCATAACATCCACGATTGGGTTAAAAATGGCATAAGCTTCGGGCAATTTGGCGAAGAAAAAACTAGTCGGATAAAGAACAGAATTAAAACAGATACAGGTTAAACTAAGTATATTAGGCATAACAAGCATTTCGTTCTTGTAGATTAGATAATTTGAGATAATTTTATTTTGATTGAGTTATTTTTTCTAAGGGAAAAAGGAAAAAGGCGGATTAAAAATCCTTTTTTCTTCGTCGGACTTTCCCAAACGCAAAATACCTCCTTGTATTCGCATTCTCAAATGAGAAGAGAATGGAAGAAATTCGACTTTCATATAATATCTTAATAGAATTCCATGTAATGATCAATGAATTTTTTGGATTCTATATTATCCGCATGTGTAGAATCCTAGCAAGAAAAAATCCCCTATTTTTTATGTAATTGAAGTGGGATTGACGAATAACAAATACTCATATTACTGTTTATTAGTGTCGAATAAAAGAAATGGGGCGTGGCCAAGTGGTAAGGCAGCGGGTTTTGGTCCCGTTACTCGGAGGTTCGAATCCTTCCGTCCCAAAATCTTTCTGATGAAACGAAAGATGAGATCGTATTGTACCCCCCACGAGACAAAAATTTGTTAAAGAGAATAACTATCTCTTATGAACTCTTAGATTTATTTCTAAGAATTCATTTTCTTTCTCATAAAGCGTAATCAAGTGTCAAATTCAGTCAAATTGAATATCTTTATTTTCATGAAAAATTTTTCAATTTGACGTAAAATACTGTATAAAAAACGAGACATATGTATCTATGATATAGATATATATTTTTTTTTTATTTAGTAAAAAGCGTCCTTCTTTGATTACGCGAAAACGATCTCGATCTGTGATTCTTTAAATATCCATGATAATCAATCCCAGTAAGGATAAGGTAAGAACTGTTCGTTGTATAGAATGGATTCAAAAAATTATACTTCTCTGATTTTGGATTCGGAGTTGCTTCTTTTCTTTTAGGTAAAAGAAAGAATACTATAAGTAAAAGTAAAGACCTTAATTTTAATTCAGACGAAATGCTTTTTTTTTACTTCATTTTTTTCTTTCTTTTGGTACTCGAGTCGAAGAAGTACGAGAATTCTATAACTCTACCAAAAAACTTTCAACCTATTCATTGGAATAGTTTATTTAGTTAATAGTTAATTGCTTTTGTTACGGGAGTAGAAATATATTGCTAGTATATAGTAATTAAATTAATTAAACTTTTTTGGAGGTTGATAATTTATTTGTTGGCGAAAAGTCGATCCTTCTCGTTTTAGGATTGATCATCCCGAGTACTCTATTGAGGATGGAAATTCACTAATAAATAAGTCTTAAGCAAACTTGTTTATTCGTCTTTTTCGAACTATGTTTCATTCATATGATATAATATGGGTTTAAATAAATTGGATCCTTGCTGAGTCTTTCCCGATAAATACTTATTTCTTTTATTCATATTTCTCCATAGATAGCAAGTTTGAATTAGTATACAAAATACTAAACTAAACCAATGACTATTCATGATTCCATCCATATTGGATCAATTCCCTATACCACTTTGCAATGAAATTAGAGGAATGTTATGGTAAAACTTCGTTTAAAACGATGTGGTAGAAAGCAACGTGCGACTTGAAGGACATGATCGATTGTGGATTTTGCTATCCATCATTTTCCATAGTAATGAAGATGCTCTTGACTCGACATAGTTTGTTCTATTCTTCCCGAACCGAATTTGCGCTGGGTTGTTTATAAGTAAATAGTACATGATGGAGCTCGAGAGGACAGAATTGATTTTTTATCAAGGGAAAGAATCTAGGGTTAGTGAAAACTAATAAATTAGGCCAACTTTGTCAGTATATCCTTAATATAGAAATCGAAAGGTTAAAATAAGGAGAAAGTCCAATTTAGGAAGATTGGTAAAACTATTTCGATTAAAAGTCTATCAGAATCAATCGTTCATATTCGATTTCTATTTCTATAGAAGAGGGAAATGTTTTTTTTATAGAAGGAAATAAGAAAAAAGGGTATGTTGCTACTCTTTTGAAAGAAAAAAGAATACGAATTCCCGAAGTAATGTCTAAACCCAAGGATTTCACAAATTAAAGATAAAGGATTCCGGAACAAGTAAACACGATTTTCAATTGTCTCAACATCAACAATAGAATTGGATCAGAATAGGGAATAAAAGTCAATTCGTTCGAGAATCGATTCGTTCGAGATGAGACAAAGAAAAGAGTTTAAAGACGACTCAAAAAATTTCGAAGGATTTTTTCCTTTGAACTCTGTCAGTCAAAATTACCCAACTTGAGTCACGAGTATAAATGAAATTTCTTTTTTCTGTATAGTCTAATGTCTATCTACTTGTATTATAGACAGAAATTCGAATCATTTTTCTCGAGCCGTATGAGGAGAAAACCTCCTATACGTTTCTAGGGGGGGCATTGTTTATCTACATCTATCCCAATAAGCTGTCTATCGAATCGTTGCAATTGATGTTCGATCTCGAAGAGAAGGAAGAGATCTTCGAAAAGTAGGTTTTTATGATCCGATAAAGAATCAAACTTGTTTAAATGTTCCAGCTATTCTCTATTTCCTTGAAAAGGGTGCTCAACCTACAAGAACTGTTTATGATATTTTAAGGAAGGCAGAATTCTTTAAAGATAAAGAAAGAACTTTGAGTTAATTGAAAAACTAAATGAATAAAAAAGCAATAGGGAGTCACTAGTATCTATCGTTGTCTAATTATTTCATTTAGACATAATTTGCCTCTTTCTTATTCCTATTTTTGACTTGATTTATGTCGTGCCAATCCAACATAAGTCCTTATTTTATTTTTTTTTCTATCTAATTTGTTTTCTTAACATTGTATTTCCATTGACAAAGGTCTATTGAACGAATAGAATTTGTAGATAAATGGGTCTCTTTATCCTCGCCCCATACTTTATTTATCCTCGCTCCATATTAGGTTTTTCTGCCTACACTTCGCGCAAATGATAGGGTTGCCCCTCTTGCATGTACTCTCATACAAAAGATTTTTTTTTAAGAAAAAAAAAGAAAGAAATTGCTAAAAAAATGACAACTTTGCCATCGCGATTGAGGCCGATGTTTTTTTCACCTTATTGAAATTTAACCGGATTTGTTCATTTTGGTATTTGAGTGTTTCTAATTGGTCATAAAATCTTTCTTTTGATGTCTTGCTAGTTCAATGTTTTGACAGGGGCGTGCAGTGCGATTCCATTGATTTTTGGATTTCGATTATATCTAATATCCTATTTTATCTGGGTTGCTAACTCAACGGTAGAGTACTCGGCTTTTAAGTGCGACTATGATTTTTTACACATTTGGATGAAGCAAGAAATTCGTCCAGACTATTGGTAGAGTCTAGAAGACCACGACTGATCCTCAAGGGTAATGAATGGAAAAAACAGCATGTCGTAATAAAATCAATTTCTTATTTTTGATTTTTGGAAGGGAACAAAAAAATTCTTATTTTCTGGGTCTAGTGAATAAATGGATAGAGCCTGGCTCCAATTCTAGTAAAATAAAAAGCAACGAGCTTAAATTCTTAATTGGAATGACTCCCCGATCTAATTAGACGTTAAAAATGGATTAGTGCCTGATGCGGGGAAAGGGTGGGTTTTCCTATGAGTGGACCCTTTTTTTCTTTTTTTAGAAATCCTAATTATTCTTGATTATGGGTTGGATTGAAAGGGGATATTATGGATTGAATGTGTAAAAGAAACAGTATATTGATAAAGAGAATGTATTCCAAAGTCAAAAGAGCGATTGGCTTGCAAAAATAAAAGATTCTTTATCTTTTGTAATTAGAACAAACATAAACTAATTGGATAGAAAAGGAGCAGAAAAAGATCCGTGGATTAGACTCTCTTTCTTTTCTTTCCGGGGTATGTATTAAAAAATACAAAATACAATACCCTGTTCTGACCATATTGCACTATGTATCATCATTTGATAAACCGAGAAATGCTTCTTTTCTCTTTTCTCTGATTAAAGAAATGAAATTCGAAAAATTCGAAGGTTATTTAGAAAAACAGAAGTCTCGTCAACAATACTTCGTCTACCCACTTCTCTTTCAGGAGTATATTTATGCATTTGCTCATGATCATGGTTTAAATGGTTCCGAACCCGTGGAAATTCTTGGTCGTAATAACAAGAAATTTAGTTCAGTACTTGTGAAACGTTTAATTATTCGAATGTATCAACAGAATTTTTGGATTAATTCGGTTAATCATCCTAACCAAAATCGATTTATTGATCACAACAATTATTTTTATTCTCAGTTTTATTCTCAGATTATATCTGAGGGGTTTGCGATTGTTGTGGAAATTCCATTCTCGCTACGAGGACTATCTTGTCCGGAAGAAAAAGAAATACCAAAGTTTCAGAATTTACGATCTATTCATTCAATATTTCCCTTTTTAGAAGACAAATTTTTGCATATACATTATATATTACATATAGAAATACCTTGTCCTATCCATTTGGAAATCTTGGTTCAACTCCTTCAATGCCGGATCCAAGATGTTCCATCTTTGCATTTATTGCGATTCTTTCTCAACTACTATTCTAATTGGAATAGTCTCATTACTTCAATGAAATCTATTTTTCTTTTGAAAAAAGAAAATAAAAGACTATTTCGATTCTTATATAATTCTTATGTATCAGAATGTGAATTTTTCTTCTTTTTTCTTCGTAAACAATCTTCTTGCTTACGATTAACATCTTCTGGAACCTTTCTTGAACGAATCCAC